AAAAATTGCGTTTTCATTATGGTCTTACAGAACGGCAATTACTTAAATATGTTCGTATCGCCGGAAAAGCCAAAGGATCAACGGGTCTGGTTTTACTACAATTACTTGAAATGCGTTTAGATAACATCCTTTTTCGATTGGGTATGGCTTCAACTATTCCTCAAGCCCGCCAATTAGTTAATCATAGACATATTTTAGTTAATGGTCGTATAGTAGATATACCAAGTTATCGTTGCAAACCCCGAGATATTATTACAGCAAGGGATGACAAAAAATCCAGAGCTCTGATTCAAAATTATCTTGATTCATCCCACCATGAAGAATTGCCAAAGCATTTGACTCTTCACGCATTCCAATATAAAGGATTAGTCAATCAAATAATAGATAGTAAATGGGTCGGTTTGAAAATAAATGAATTACTTGTCGTAGAATATTATTCTCGTCAGACTTAAACCTAACTAAAATAACAAACCAAGGGTTCGTACAATTTTTCCCTTTCACTTAAGTTAAGTAAAGGGACACAAGGTAAGGAATTGGATCCGGAGATTTGTATTTTTCTCCCATTCATGTATCATAGATCAGTAGGCAGATCCTTATTCCCTGCCCGTTCTTTCTTTCCTTCCGTATCACAGAAATTAGGAATTGAGAATCTATCTCAAAGAAAGGTCTGAAGCATTGGTGAATTGGGTGAAGATACGGAAAGAGAGGGATTCGAACCCTCGGTAAACAAAAGCCTACATAGCAGTTCCAATGCTACGCCTTGAACCACTCGGCCATCTCTCCTACATAATGATTATGACCGAGAATCCGAGCGAATTGCGAGTTGTTCATATTCGATTGTTAGATGGGTACAGACACTCGAATCCATTCTAGCTATAAAAATGGAAAACTTTTCATCAAAGAAAGCATTTTTTCTTCGAGCCAGGGAGCTGGGAGAAAAAGATAATATAATCTTTTTTTGAAAAACGGTTAAAAACAATAACAATAAAGATATATCTTGTTTGCCAAGACGGAGGCGGCGCTCCTACCTTTTTCTGATATTTTTACCGGATTCAATCAATGAATTGGAACGAATCAACTGATCGGTCTATTTTGTTGGACTATGGTAAATGGATACCTTTCGATCATAATTATCTTTTTATTCGAATTCAATTTCCATAAGAATTTGAAAATTTCTTTCCAATTTTAGGTCGCTTAACAACAACCCCTTAACCCGTAAATCTATTCCAAATTCATAAATCATCCTTTTCGATTTGATTGTATAGTGTATAAGCGTCTACCCGCTATGGACAAAACACAAAATGGAGGGTTATTCTATTTTCATTATAGAAGGATTATTGAAGAATTATTCGATTTTTTTCTTCTTTGGATCTTAATTTCAGAAAAACTTCTCGAATTCTCCTAATCCGCAAGATAAATTCTTTGATTCTTCTACTTTGATCAAATCGGAATAGTTCCTTTCATTCTTATACTACTACATTTATACTACTACATTTGGATGAAATCGAATCGGATTCTAATATTTCTTATTTTTTATCGACCCCCTTCAAAAAGAAAAAATTGGATATGAGTCTGCTTTTATGTTATTTCGTACTGTAAAATTCCTTTACTTGTGGGATCGTTTTCTCACGAGAGTTAATGAAAAGAATTATAGAATGGATTTCTACCTATGCCTAGATCGCGGATAAATGAAAATTTTATTGATAAGACCTTTTCAATTGTGGCCAATATCTTATTACGAATAATTCCGACAACTTCAGGAGAAAAAGAGGCATTTACCTATTATAGAGATGGTGTGATTTGATTATTTTTTTATTTACCGCTTCGGTCTTAGGAGAAAGACGGAAGATTCGGGATAGAAAAGAACGAAAAAGATTATTGAAAAAATCTACGCTTGTTGAAGGTGAAGTTTCTAGATAAAACAATTCCTTCTGTCGTGTATCCCCGATTAATGCAGCCTCAGATGCTTCAATTGTTGATTCGAGTATTGAGCGAAAGGTTACACCTATGGGTTCTATATTACAGGCCAACCCTACCATACTAGACTAGTACCAATAGGCCGCATAGGGGAAGAGGCGCTACGCCTAGGAATCAACAACACGAAAACTTTGTTTAAAATTACCGCCTTTCCTTATTGGGATCGGGACTAAAAAGAATGGTTGGGATAACAAACATCCATCTCGTTGGTACTTTGGATACCCTTAGAACCATAGAAGACTGTTGAAGTGATTAATTCCTGGAAATTAAAGGGCGTTGAGAACAAAGAAATTGTTGAAGTTTACATTTTTATCTAGTACCAGTATCAACACGCGTGATGTTAAGAAAATATCTTTTGCAGAAAGGTTGGCTAGAGATTTCTTGTAAAAACGTTAGCCCCACTGAATTCATAACGAGAATATTTCAATCTTTTTTGATTCCATGTATTATTTTCATTATGCACATAGGGGAGGAGCCGTATGAGATGAAAATCTCATGTACGTTTCTGGAACGGAGAATTCTT